ATCAATATGTAGAATCAGAACAAGTAATTGCTGAGATTCGTGCAAGAACATATACTTTGAATTTTAAAGAAAAAGTTCGAAAACATATTTATTCGGACTCAGAAGGAGAAATGCATTGGAGTACCGACGTATATCACGCTTGCACATTTACATATAGTAATGTACATATTTTACCAAAAACAAGTCATTTATGGATATTATCAGGAAGGTCTTGTAGGTATGGTGCAGGCTGTTTTTCACTCCGCAAGGATCAAGATCAAATGAACATTGATTCTTTTTCGTCCGGAAAAAAAAAAAATTCAAACGTTTTAGTACCTAATGATCAAGTAAGACATAAATTCTTTAGTTCTAACCCTTATGGTAAAAAACAAACCTGGATTCCATATTTGTTAGGATTTAATAAAATCATATGTATGGATCATTTTTATTTCCTACATCCTAATATTTCTCCCCATTCTTCGGATTTATTGGCAAAGAGACGAAGAAATAGATTCATCATTCCATTTACATTCCAATCGATCCAAGAAAGAGACAAAGAACTAATGCGCTTTTCCGGTATCTCGATCGAAATACCTATCAATGGTATTTTTCATAGAAATAGTATTTTTTCTTATTTCGATGATCCTCAACACAAAACGCAGGGTTCAGGAATTCCTAAATATAAGACTATAGGAATTCCTTCCGTTTTTAAAAAAGAGGATTTAGATGAATACCGAGGAGAAAAGGAATTTAAGCCAAAATACCAAATAAAAATAGATCGATTTTTTTTCATTCCCGAGGAAGTGCATATTTTACCCGAATCTTTTTACATAATGGTACGGAACAACAGTATCGTTGGAGTAGACACACCAATCACTTTTAATATAAGAAGCCGAGTAAGTGGATTGGTCCGAGTAGAGAAGAAAAAAAAACGGATTGAATTGAAAATATTTTCTGGCGATATCTTTTTTCCTGGAGAGATCGATAAGATATCCCGCCACAGTGGCATCTTGATACCACCAGAGACGGGAAAAAAAAAAAATTCTAAGGAATCAAAAAAAATGAAAAATTGGATCTATGTCCAATGGATCACAACTACCAACAAAAAGTATTTTGTTTTGGTTCGACCCATAATTCTATATGAAATAGCGGACGGTATCAATTTAGTAAAACCTTTCCCCCAAGATCTGTTCCAGGAAAGGGATAATCTGGAACTGAAAGTTCTCAATTATATTCTTTATGGAAATGGAAAATCAATTCGGGAAATTTCTGACACAAGCATTCAATTAGTTCGGACTTGTTTAGTTTTGAACTGGGATCAAAACAAAAAAAGTTCTTCTATAGAAAAAGCCTTCGCTTCTTTTGTTGAAGTAAGTACGAATGGTTTTATTTGCGATTTTATAAGAATTGACTTAGGAAAATCCCATACTTGGGATATCAGAAAAAGGAATGATCCGTACGGTTCCGGATTGATCCCAGAGAATCAGTCAGATCGGACCAATATCAATACATTTGATTCTATTTATTCCAAGGAAAAAATTCAACAATCACTTAGCCAAAATCACGGAACTATTCGTATATTGTTGAATAGAAATAATAAAAAGAAATTGCGATCGTTGATAATTTTGTCATCAGCGAATTGTTTTAAAATGCTACCTTTCAACGATGTAAAATATCATAATGAAATAAAAAAGGTAATTCAGCAAATTAAAAGAAGTCTTTTAATTCCAATTAAGAATTCCTTAGGCCCTTTAGGAATAACCGTTCAAGTTGCAAATTTGTATTCATTTTATTGTTTAATAACTCATAATCAGATCTCGATAACTCCAAATTTGCAACTTGACAAATTAAAGGAAACTTTTCAAGTATTGAAATATTATTTAATGGACGAAAACGAGAGAATTTATAAGCCCGATCTATACAGTAACATCGTTTTAAATCCATTCCATTTGAATTGGCATGTTCCACATCATAATTATTGTGGAAAAATGTTTACAATAATTAGTCTTGGACAATTTCTTTGGGAAAATTTATGTATAGCTCAAACGAAAAATGGAACACATCTAAAATCGGGTCAAGTTCTAAGCGTTCAAATTGATTCTGTAGTAATAAGATCGGCTAACCCTTATTTGGCGACTCCGGGAGCAACTGTTCATGGTCATTATGGAGAAATCCTTTATGAAGGAGATATATTAGTTACATTTATATATGAAAAATCGAGATCTGGTGATATAACACAAGGTCTTCCAAAAGTGGAACAAGTATTAGAAGTGCGTTCGATTGATTCAATATCCATGAACCTAGAAAATAAAGTTGACACTTGGAACGAGCGTATAACAAGAATTCTCGGTATTCCCTGGGGATTCTTGATTAGTGCTAAGCTAACGATAGTGCAAAGTAGTATTTCTTTGGTTAATAAAATCCAAAAGGTTTATCGATCCCAGGGCGTGCACATCCATAATCGACATATAGAAATTATTGTGCGTCAAATAACATCAAAAGTCTTGGTTTCAGAAGATGGAATGTCTAATGTTTTTTCACCCGGTGAACTTATTGGCTTGTTGCGAGCTGAACGAACGGGGCGTGCCTTGGAAGAAGCGATTTGTTACCGAGCTATATTATTGGGAATAACGAAAACATCTCTGAATACTCAAAGTTTCATATCCGAAGCGAGTTTTCAAGAAACTGCTAGAGTTTTAGCAAAAGCCGCTCTCCGGGGTCGTATCGATTGGTTGAAAGGTTTGAAAGAAAACGTTGTTTTAGGGGGAATGATACCCGTTGGTACCGGATTCAAAAGAGTAAAGCGCCACTCAAGGCAACATAACAAGATTACCTTGCAAACAAAAAAAAATAATATATTCGAGGGGGAAATGAGAGATATTTTGTTCCACCACAGAGACGTTTTTGATTTTTTTCATTTCAAAGAATTTATGTGATACATCAGAGTAATCATTTTTAAGAGTGGATTCATCCCTTTAAACGCAGGCATTTGATAATAATAAATAAAAAAAAGAAATGGCCAGATCATGTAATGTAGCAACAGCCAATCCTCGGTAGACAAGAAGGTTCCATCGGAACACTTATTTATTTTTCTATTTCAAGATACCCGGTCTCTTTTTTTTTTTCAATTTTTTTTTTTTTCAAAAAAAAAAATTGTGGAGCTAAATGACAAAAAGATATTGGAACATAACTTTGGAAGAGATGATGGAAGCGGGAGTTCATTTTGGCCATGGTACTAGGAAATGGAATCCTAGAATGGCACCTTATATATCTGCAAAACGTAAGGGGATTCATATTACAAATCTTACTAGAACTGCTCGTTTTTTATCAGAAGCTTGTGATTTAGTTTTTGATGCAGCAAGTAGGGGAAAACAACTGTTAATTGTGGGTACCAAAAATAAAGCAGCTGATTCAGTAGAGCGGGCTGCAATAAAAGCTCGGTGTCATTATGTGAGTAAAAAATGGCTCGGCGGTATGTTAACAAATTGGTATACTACCGAAACGAGACTTCATAAGTTAAGAGACTTGAGAACGGAACAAAAGACGGGGCGACTCAACTGTCTTCCAAAAAGAGATGCCGCTATGTTTAAGAGACAATTATCCCACTTGGAAACATATCTGGGCGGCATTAAATATATGACGGGGTTGCCCGATATTGTAATAATCCTTGATCAGCAGGAAGAATATACAGCTCTTCGAGAATGTATCACTTTGGGAATTCCAACGATTTGTTTAATCGATACAAATTGTGACCCGGATCTCGCAGATATTTCAATTCCAGCTAACGATGATGCTATAGCTTCAATCCGATTAATTCTTAACAAATTAGTATTTGCAATTTGTGAGGGTCGTTCTAGCTATAGACGAAATTCTTGATTAATAATAAGGTAAATAAAATATGGGGTTGGGGAAATTCGTAGATTTATGGAAATGGAATTGGTTACTCTACTATACTAGTACTAAATTACTAAATCGTGGAAAAGAGATAAAAATAACCGAAAATATTATGCGATTAGTCGGTATTCAAATAAAAATAAAATATAAAATTTAAGTAAACAAGTCAAAAAGGAGATGGTTGAATAAAAATAATTCCCTTTCAAGTTTTCTATTTATTTTAGAGGTTAAGGCAATATGAATGTTCTATTATGTTCCATCAACACATTAAAAAGATTATACGATCTATCTGCTGTGGAAGTAGGTCAACATTTCTATTGGCAAATAGGCGATTTCCAAGTACATGCCCAAGTCCTTATTACTTCTTGGGTTGTGATTGCTATCTTATTAGTTTCAGCCATTCTCGTTGTTCGAAATCCGCAAACCATTCCCACTTTCGGTCAGAATTTCTTTGAATATGTCCTTGAATTCATTCGAGACGTGAGCAAAACTCAGATTGGAGAAGAATATGGTCCATGGGTTCCCTTTATTGGAACTCTGTTTCTATTTATTTTTGTTTCGAATTGGTCAGGGGCTCTTTTGCCCTGGAAAATAATACAGTTACCTCATGGGGAGTTAGCTGCACCCACAAATGATATAAATACTACCGTGGCATTAGCTTTACTTACGTCAGCGGCCTATTTCTATGCGGGTCTTTCAAAAAAAGGATTAGCCTATTTTGGTAAATACATCCAACCAACTCCAATCCTTTTACCGATTAACATCTTAGAAGATTTCACAAAACCCTTATCGCTTAGTTTTCGACTTTTTGGAAATATATTAGCTGATGAATTAGTAGTTGTTGTTCTTGTTTCTTTAGTACCTTTAGTAGTTCCTATACCGGTCATGTTCCTTGGATTATTTACAAGCGGTATTCAAGCTCTCATTTTTGCTACTTTAGCTGCGGCTTATATAGGTGAATCCATGGAAGGCCATCATTGACATGTTTTCGAAATAATCTATTTTAAGTTTAGCCCGCTGCAATGTATTGTATTCCAGTTCATGATAATCTAATTAGGGAACACATAACTATATGAAATATAAAGAATAGAAAAAATTTTACAAAATAATTTTAAAATAAAAAATAA